CCTCGTTACTGCTCAGAAGATAAGTAATAGGTAGGGATGACAGGATTTGAACCCGTGACATTTTGTACCCAAAACAAACGCGCTACCAAACTGCGCTACATCCCTTTCAATTGGTCTACAGTGTCATTGTAGAGAATCCCTGTCTTGTTTTCCACATCTTTATTTCCTACATTGATATACACAAACTATCTTATCATTTCTTCCTTTTGGTCTCATATATCATATAACAAACATATAATATGGTAAAAGACTTATATAAAGTATGAAATAAATATGAAATCTACCACAAAAAATTAATATTTTTTAGGAATTTAAGGCGGAAATGGACGTATTTTTTTCTTTTAATAAATATCTATTTTGTACATTTCAATTTGAATTAGGAACTCCGCGTACAAGTGGTAAGTCATTAACTACATATACACATCCGGTCATATATGTATTACCATTATGTATTACAAATTACAATAAAATTACAATAACGAATACAGAAAGAGGAGTTTTTAAAATGCGAGATCTAAAAACATATCTCTCCGTGGCACCGGTAGTAAGTACTCTATGGTTCGGGTCTTTAGCAGGTTTATTGATAGAGATCAATCGTTTTTTTCCGGATGCGTTGATATTCCCCTTTTTTTCATTCTAGCTATTGATATGGGAAGGGGGAAGAAGATTAGAGATACAATCAAATATCTGTAACTAATCCCTACCCCTCCCTTCTTTTTTTCTTTGTTTTTTCTTTTTTTCTTTTTTTACTTATTCTTTCTAAAAAAAAAAAAAAACAAAGAAAAAGCGGTTTCACCCTCAGTGAAACTATGAACTCGGGCTCAGGCTCAAATTAAATTAATAATAGAATGGAAATGCGGTGGTTGGGGCAACAATATCATACAAGATACTTAACTGAAAATGAAATACTGTACGGCAATTCAAAATTATAAATATAGTTAGAAATCATTATATTACTTATTATTTATTACTCTATTGATTGCAACAAAATATTTCTTTCATAATTTGATTTCGAGTTACCTGCTTCTATTTTTGTGTCCTTTCTTCTTCCTTGCTTCGGGTCGGAAAATTAAAGAATTGAGTGAATCAAAAACCAAAGGAGGTTCATGGCTAAGGGTAAAGATGTCCGAGTAACGGTTATTTTGGAATGTACCAGTTGTGTTCGAAATCGTGTTAATAAGGAATCAATGGGCATTTCCAGATATATTACTCAAAAGAATCGACACAATACGCCTAGTCGATTGGAATTGAGAAAATTCTGTCCCTGTTGTTACAAACATACGATTCATGGGGAGATAAAGAAATAGATCGAACCGATCGCTCGTGTGTCAGTCTTCCAAGGAAGATGAAAAATTACATATTATATATAACAATATATATATCATATTATATATAACAATATATATATATATAATTTATTTTAATTTATTTTTATTTTAATTTATTTTTTAATTTATTTAAATATAAACAAATAAATATAAACAAACCAAATCCTATTTCGATCGGATCAAACATGATGTAGAATTAAGAAATAGGATTGGGATTTTCAGGATAAGGAATAAACAAACCATGGATAAATCCAAGCGAATCTTTCTTAAATCTAAGCGATCTTTTCGTAGGCGTTTGCCTCCGATCCAATCGGGGGATCGAATTGATTATAGAAACATGAGTTTAATTAGTCGATTTATTAGCGAACAAGGAAAAATATTATCTAGACGGGTGAATAGATTGACCTTAAAACAACAACGATTAATTACTATTGCTATAAAACAAGCTCGTATTTTATCTCCGTTACCTTTTCTTAATAATGAGAAACAATTTGAAAGAAGCGAGTCAACCGCTAGAGCTGCTGGTCTTAGAACCAGAAAAAAAATAGGTTGACTCTTCAATTGAATTGAATCAAAATAAAATTCCAATCCAAACTCAAATGCGGATTGACGTTTTTTTTTTTTTGTTCGAAAAATCGTAAAATCGAAATGTCCTGTCGTAAGAAAAAAAATGGGAGAAGAGGAATAAATATTTTTTATTTAACGGCTTTCTTCATTTTGATGACTTTATCATATTTTATCATACTAATTTCTACTCTACCTTCCCAGAGTTCATTCTCCAGGGAACTCCATTTAAACTATTCCAAACGGATTCCTTCCAATCTCTTTATTTTATGATCTCATTGGAAATCATATAAAGACAACTCTTATTTAATATAGCTATTTGTGCAAGTATTTTACGATTAAGAAGTAACTGTCTCTTGTACAGATTGTGTATAAATTTACTATAACTTAAGTATACTTTATTCTCGCGAATTACTGCATTTATCCGAGTGATCCACAACCGACGAAAATCTCTCTTTTGTCTACCTCTATCCCGATGAGCCGAAACCAAAGCTCTTATTTTCTGTTGAGTAATAGTACGAGTAAGTCTTGAATGAGCCCCTCGAAAGGTTGATGCAAATAAACGAATTTTTGTTCTACGTCTTCGAGCTATATACCCTCGTTTAATTCTGGTCATTGAATAAATGAAACTTTGATGAATAACTAATCGATTTCCTTTCTTTCAGTTATTCCCTTCCCCTAGTCTATTAATAACAAAACGGATTCTTCCAATGTATAAAATTTAAATTCCAATGGCTTTTGCTACTATAACCTTCCCAACCACGATTTTTTTTTTTTTTTTTTCTAGGTGAAATGCCTAGAAAAAAATTGTATTGATATTAGGTATCAAAAACACATAAAAGTAGTAAATATAAATGGATATAGTGGGTTCCATCGTTTCTATGGTTACTTCTTAAACGGTGAGGTCCTCTCTATACACCGGAGCCCTTCTTTCATTTAATCAATGTTATTGTTAACTTGTACAGTTCACACTCTTTGGCTCTACCCATAATTATCCAGTACGAGGTCTTTCACAATGAGATCTACTTATACAGTAACGGTATTTAATTATGAAGATTAGCTGAGTAGCTGACCCTGTTAGTCCGTTCTTGCAAGAGTAAGGCATAATTTTTCTGCTTTTAAAAATAGTATTTCCCCTGCTTAATGGATATCATTTGCTATCAATGGAGAATTCTTTCTCATCTTAAATTTAAAACGGAGTTGATTGGATTTGCACCAACGGAAACCATACATTTGATACCACAATAGAAGGATAGATCTTTGTGATTTTTAGATATTGAATAGAGTTCTTCCATTCTAGTCTATTCACTGGTACTGATCGTTGATACTGGATCAATTGTTTTCTTTCTTTTGTCCTAGCCCATGATCTGAACGAGTCGCACATACACCCTAGTACATGTTCCTCGTCGCTGAGGACATCCCCCAAGAGCGGGGGATTTCGTGACATTTCTGATTGGCTGTCTTGTGTTTCTAATAAGTTGTTTAATAGTTGGCATATTGAATCATATACATAATGGGCTGGTTTAGATCGATCTTAACCGGATGATTATGAATTATTTTATTTCTATATTAATAGATTAATGAATAGAATATTAAATCCGGTAAGAAGATAAAATATCAAATCACCAATTCGTCTGAAATTTTTGTTATTTTTTCTTTTTTATTCAGTCGCTACAAGATCAACAATTCCATGAGCTTGGGCTTCTGTTGCTGACATAAAAACATCTCTTTCCATATCTTCGGATACAACCCATAAGGGTTTGCCTGTCCTTTGTACATAAACCCTTGTGACGGTTTCGCGCAGCTTCAAAAGTTCTTCCGCTTCCAAGATAAATTCTCCCGTCTGTGCCTCATAAAAAGAACTAGCAGGTTGATGGATCATTACCCTGATGATATAACATAATAAATGTTTATTCTATCTCGCATGATGATAAGGTGAAGAGATAAAGAATAATAAAATATATAATTGAACAACCGTACAGGCATCTTTTACGCATTGCATACGGCTCTATAATGGAATTCGTTTTTACCTTACTTAAATATCAAATAAATTAAATATAGGGTCTATCAGACTCGGGTTGGTAAATGATCCAATAACCACCCTTCTTTTTGTTTTTGGAGTAGTTCAAAAATACTATGATGGCTCCGTTGCTTTATATATTTATTTCGTCTGTTATTTAGCAATCCCAAAGTTTCTTTTTTTTTTTTCAAATAAAAAAACAAGATTTTTTTTATTTTCATATTCTTTCATAACCTAAATATTGTTAAGAGCCTCCCGGCGTGAAAACAAAAAAGTTTGTGACGCTGAAATAGGCCTCCCGATAGATTAGATAAAATCGGAAATACCTTTTATCTCATACTACTCTTTCGATACATAATTTAAGGGTTAAAAAAATTTATCATATCGAATTCGAAGTGCCATGCTATTATTACTTAATATTCATATTTCATATAGCGCGAAGGCATAGTCTTCTTTTTTCTCTCAAATCAAATAAAAAACTCATTGGCGCCAAGCGTGAGGGAATGCTAGACGTTTGGTAATTTCTCCTCCGACCAGAATAAAAGATCCCATTGAAGCGGCTAATCCCATGCATATTGTCTGTATATCTGGTCGCACAAATTGCATAGTATCATAAATAGCTACTCCGGGTATTACCCATCCGCCAGGAGAATTTATAAACAAATATAGATCTTTGGTATCATCCTCTATACTGAGATATACCATAAGACCAATAAGTTGATTCGAGATCTCGCTATCAACCCCTTGGCCTAAAAAAAGTAATCTTTCTCGATAAAGTCGGTTGATTGGGATAAAGTTGTATCCCTTAGAAACCGTACATGCATCTTTTGATGCATACGGTTCAACAAAAATAACGAAAAAAAAAAAAAAAGAATCAATGTGTAGATGTAGATTCTAGCGCTTTCTTTTATTTTTTTTTTTTTTCATACCAGGCTTTTAACTTATAAAAAGGGGCTTTTCTTTCATTTTTAAAAAAAGATGGGTTTTGGCCTGTTTTGTTTATCTATAAAAAAAATTACTAAATTTATCTAACTAACTTTTCATTGATGTATTGTTTCATCGAGATACAATCTCAATCGCGATGTAATTTTCTTGTTCCTGAATGGGCTTCTTCAATTTTTTTAGGTTTATGCTCTACTCCGAGTAAAGATCCGCCCGATTTGGATTTGCACATATATGACAAATGCCCCAATACCACGTCCTTTTGCTACGACTTCCTTTTTACAATTTATTTCATGTCTTACAACAGATATTCAATGCATTCATCATATTACTCGATTGATTAACAGTTTGAGATCACTTCTATTATAAATATATAAAGAAATAGAATATGATAGAAATAGTAATCATAAATAGATTTATTACCGGTTTTTTTCTAAACGGAGCCTGGATACTTCATTTTATTGGCCTAACCAAGATAACCATAAATTATTCTAATTGATAATATTAATCTGTATACCCTCCCGAAAAAATGGATCTAATTGAACTTCACGCTCCAAATTTTTGATAATTCAATCAATCTTTCTTGGGCGAAGGGGAGGATATCTCGATCGGGGAAGAGAATGGGGAAATACCATATGACCCAATATATCTGACAAGTCGCACTATATGTCAATCCACAATGCATCTTCCTCTCCAGGACTTCGAAAAGGTACTCTTGGAACACCAATAGGCATTAAATAAAAGAAAAATTAAGTACTATATCTCACTTTGATGTGAAAGCGTAACAATGGATTTAGTGTCCTACTAATATTGGCCTTTATCATATTTTATCCATAGATTGACTAAGTTCATAAAAAAAGATAAAGAAGACAAAATGAATAAAGGAAAATTATTACAAATAAGTCCTTTGAATGATGAACAAATATATATATGCATTCACTCATATAAAATGGTATCAACTCCCCTACCATTGCGTATTGGTACTTATCGGGTGTAGAATAGATCTGCTTCTTTTTGTTCCTACGAACAAAATAGTTTCATTATTACTAAAAGTAATTGAAAAGAATCAAACAAATCAAACAAATATTAATTCTTTCCCCAAGATAATCCACTAAAAAGAGGGTCCACAGCATAGTTTTTTCCAATGCAATAAAGTTACATTGTGTCTATTTTTCATTGATAAAGGGGTATTTCCATGGGTTTGCCTTGGTATCGTGTTCATACCGTCGTATTGAATGATCCCGGTCGTTTGATTTCTGTCCATATAATGCATACAGCTCTGGTTGCTGGTTGGGCCGGTTCGATGGCTCTATACGAATTAGCAGTTTTTGATCCTTCTGATCCTGTTCTTGATCCAATGTGGAGACAGGGTATGTTCGTTATACCCTTCATGACTCGTTTAGGAATAACCAATTCATGGGGCGGTTGGAGTATCACAGGGGGTACTGTAACGAATCCGGGTATTTGGAGTTACGAAGGTGTGGCCGGGGCACATATTGTGTTTTCGGGCTTGTGCTTTTTGGCAGCTATCTGGCATTGGGTGTATTGGGATCTAGAAATATTTACTGATGAACGTACAGGAAAACCCTCTTTGGATTTGCCTAAGATCTTTGGAATTCATTTATTTCTATCAGGGGTGGCTTGCTTTGGTTTTGGTGCATTTCATGTAACAGGATTGTATGGTCCTGGAATATGGGTGTCCGATCCTTATGGACTAACTGGAAGGGTACAATCCGTAAATCCAGCGTGGGGTGTGGAGGGTTTTGATCCTTTTGTTCCGGGAGGAATAGCCTCTCATCATATTGCAGCAGGGACCTTGGGCATATTGGCGGGTCTATTCCATCTTAGTGTACGTCCACCTCAACGCCTATACAAAGGATTACGTATGGGAAATATTGAAACCGTCCTTTCCAGTAGTATTGCTGCTGTCTTTTTTGCCGCTTTTGTAGTTGCTGGAACTATGTGGTATGGTTCAGCAACTACCCCGATTGAATTATTTGGTCCCACTCGTTATCAATGGGATCAAGGATACTTCCAACAAGAAATATATCGAAGAATTGGTGCTGGGTTGGCTGAAAATCAAAGTTTATCTGAAGCTTGGTCTAAAATTCCCGAAAAACTAGCTTTTTATGATTACATCGGCAATAATCCGGCAAAGGGGGGGTTATTCAGAGCGGGCTCAATGGACAACGGGGATGGAATAGCTGTTGGGTGGTTAGGACATCCTATCTTTAGAGATAAAGAGGGGCGCGAACTTTTTGTACGTCGTATGCCTACTTTTTTTGAAACATTTCCGGTTGTTTTGGTAGACGGAGACGGAATTGTTAGAGCCGATGTTCCTTTTAGAAGGGCGGAATCTAAATATAGTGTCGAACAAGTAGGTGTAACTGTCGAGTTCTATGGCGGCGAACTCAACGGAGTCAGTTATAGCGATCCCGCTACTGTGAAAAAATATGCTAGACGTGCTCAATTGGGTGAGATTTTTGAATTAGATCGTGCTACTTTGAAATCCGATGGTGTTTTTCGTAGCAGTCCACGGGGTTGGTTTACTTTTGGACATGCTTCGTTTGCTTTGCTCTTCTTCTTCGGACACATTTGGCATGGTGCTAGAACCTTGTTTCGAGATGTTTTTGCTGGTATTGATCC